CGCGCGTGTGAGTGAAAAGCTCACCCAGCCGATCCGATCACGGCGATGGGTTCCAATGTAAGTTCAGCGGTTAGATGCGTCTGCCGTTGCGCAATAGAATTCTTTCTCCGATATGTACCTTCCATCCGGGAGTACCTGTTTATCAGTGATCTCTTGGAAACCAACATAGTCCAGTGTACCAAATAGTGGTCGGATCCTAGATTTAAAAGAGTCATTCTCCCTGATCGAGCGGGAGTAAGAAGAAGAAGGAGCACTTTCATCTTCCGGGCTTACAAGACGAGACCTAGATGGTACGTTATAGGATATTCGAAAAAACGCAAGTAGGACAAAATGACTGAGGTCAAATGGCACGCGGTAGTCATTCAAACAAAAGACGCTGAGGAACCTCCATCGAGCCACGTGATCCGCTACAACTCACACAAAGACTAGGTTCGGCTTCTAAAAAGAAAAGGGGGGGGGGAGAAAAGAGGACAGGGGCGCTCCCCGCTAACCGAAGTCTTGGATTTTTCTTTCAAAGGAAAGACAAGCAGTGGTTTCCCAGTTATCTTCAATTACTTAGTGAGAGCTTATCGAATTGATGTAAGGCAGGGATACCATGTAGGAGGCCTGATCATACACCTTAACTCACTAGAGCGAGCGTGGACATTACTTTGAAACGTCGGTGACTACCCTGTAGGTAGAGCGGCTTTCTCCTAGAGTGTATAGCTCATTCGAAGTTCGACCTCATGAAACATAGAGCTGTCAAAGTCCTCTCCTTCCAGTCGTTCTTACAGTCAAGTGACTGACCTTTCCCTCCTATCGTTAGAGCTACTTCCTCCGCCTCCCCTCTTTTTATATTTAATAAAAGAAGGCTTTGGCTGTGCCCTTTTAACAATATTATCAGACGCGCCCCTACCTTACAAAGAACATCAAAAAAAGGCAATCCTCTCTTATCAAATGGCACATCAGCCGCAAGACCCTGGATAACGAACCTGTGTGATTGGGGCATTCTACAATTTAAGGTCCGATTTATTCTTGTCCTTTATGACTGGGATTTGTTGACTCCCTAACCTAATATGGATACCCAGCCCAGACCTGAGAATAGCCAACTTCTTATTCTTATTGTATGACCATGCTGAGTTAAGAGAAAGCACCTTCTCAATTTCTGTAATGTCTACTGCTTTTTCGACTACTTAATCTGTTGCTGGATGATTGACTGTGGATTGACCAGGGGTAAATACCTTTGCTCCAGGCCTTTGCTTCCAAGATGTATAGTTGTTTACGAGATGTGAGAAGCGTGGATTCCTCGAGATGTCTAGTCATAGTCTGTTGTGTCACTTCAAAGATGATTGCCGGGGACGACTTCAATGATTGTATTTCCTCTGGGCCTGTTCAGGAAGAGATGTTTTGGTCATTCTGGTAATTTTTTTCATTGAAACAAGTTCCAACCACGATGGTTTGGCGTGAGAGGTAGAGCCAAATGCGCCGATTTCCTTGTTTGTCACCATCTCTTTCAAATGTTCGTTCATTCGCGTCTTAGACAAGGTGGGTTCACCCCTTTGTGTGCCGGTTGGTCCTTAATTTTTTAATATAAATAAATAAGAATTGGGTGTCGCATTAGCTTTTTACAAGGTGACGACGGGATAAGATTTCAAATAAATAGGAAAACCAGCCCTTGAATGGCATGCTCCCTATCTGTCTCAATTGGCCGAGCTGAATCGGTCAACCTGTAGGAAACAAACTAGTCAATTGCTCTTCTATCTTACTGAATCACTCAACTTCGATTCCTGCATCGTTTGCATACATTTCCTATCCGGGATAAGGGGTTTAAGGCGGAAAAGGCATATAGAATGGTAACGGCTGAACAGAATCAATGTATCCTCAGAAAATAGAGTCCAGTGGTTCGAATCCACTTCTAAAAGCGGGTGAAGGTGGGGACATTAGCAACCTCAACTCGAGACGAGAAGGGGCACCTGAATCCTCTAATGAGGAGACCTTTTGACATAACTCACCTAAATTGTTTTCATTCATGGATGTCTTTTCAGGATACAATCCGCTAGAAAAGACCAAGGATAGAACCAATTCATCCCATTCTTCGGTTGAAGCAGCTGCCCTTCCATCAACAGAATTGGCTCCAGCGGGCCTAAGTAGACCTCCTCCATTAGTTCCAAACCTTGACGGTTGGGCTTTTAGGTATAGGTCAAGCGGTTAAAGAAAGAAGGAGTCGGAGCGGATAAAGAACAAAAGATTTATGTTGCTAAATCGCACACATGTCAGAACAACACTTAGAGATCGGGCAGCACCGGGAATGGATAGACAAGTTCAGGAGTAAGGTTTCTCGGTATGGAAGAGCAGCTGATCTTGCACCAACCATTGAATGCGTAGATTCAAAACCAACGATGATACTTGAAGAAGCGTAGTTGCCTTGGCGGGTATAACTTCTCCAAAATTTGTGTGTAAAGTAAAGCAAGCTGTTTGATTCCGCCTTTGAAAGAGAACCTCCGAGCAACCTTTTTATTTATGAGTTGAAAACCTTTTTGTCTGGTCCGAGGGGTTCTCGTAGAATTCTTTTTGATTAATTAGAGTCAGGTGCGCCCGAGGGAGCGACAAGGTAATCAGGTAGGAGCTGCGGGAGTTCAATAGCCGTGTGGAAAGAAAAAGTAAACAGGGGCACCTGAATTATCATAAATGAAGAGATTTCGCAGATGCGGTCTATGGACTCTTTGCTACTGATTTGAGACCTGGAATGAGGAAGTGTCCGCTCTTGAATTGTAGGGAAGCCCCTCTTTTCACGACATAAACGAAAGGAGAAGCTCAGGGGCAGAGGAGACGGAGCAGGTCTTTCATCAGCTGTGAATCCTACCGATGCCGATACCGAACCAAAGGTCTTTCCCCAGTTGACCTTCTTTCTCTTAGTTTTCGCTTAACAGCGCCTTTCAGATCCGCGCCAGGCCGACAAGTATGAGATAGATGCTCTCAAATGCGCAATTGAATCCGAGTGGTGGCGAACAGACAAAGCTATCTGGGACCCATCGATGATATTTGATTGCCCCGGCTCTGACTTCACCATAGAAGGGAAGGAAAAGAGGCTAGTTCGTGGCTTTTAGTCTTAACTGACACACTATCGGACTTTACTGGCTTGAAACTTTCAGTTCTCTTACTCGACTAGAGGGCTTTCCCTCACATCCGACTCTTCATTATAGAAGGTTCTTTCTGTCCAATACGGGGGAATCAGCTTCATTCAATGCCAGCATCTCTCTCAGCTGCAAGAAGATCAACTGCATTGCCAAGCTCCAACTCTGCTTTTAGCTTTAGTCGGCTCCTCCTGGAGTTCGGAATCGGCAAGAGATAAGAGGGACGTACTTAACAGCAAGGAAGTGGAATCAATCCCGTTTGCTACAGGATTCTTTCTTTCAGGTAAACCCCTTTTTACTAGAAAGTAAAATCTCAGTTTGAAACCCCAATACTTGCTACTTCAGCAGAGGCATCTTCCTGGCTTAGAAAAGATCCGCTAGAGATTCCCTCAGACTCCTAGTCGAGATCTTCTCTTTCTCCTATCCCGGTAGACGGGCGAGCATATCCTAACCTTAAGAAGTTAGTTTTCAAGAGAAGGAGTACCGCTCTTCAACTCCGCTCCTTTCCTCAGTTCTTCTTAGTACCCTTTAATGAATGGGAAGAGGAAGTGGGAAGACCTCCCCGGTCGAGCAGTTTGCAACTCCGATCCCTAACCTAAAGGTAAGTTTGACCCGGTCTAACAGCGTATTGTCCGCTCAAACTAAGAGCAGTTTGGAATGAAACTTCCTCCCGGGTCGAGTGAGCTCTTGCTTCTCCGCTTCGAGTAGCCGACTCGCCCTTTCTTACCAGATATAGGATTCCCTTTCAAAAGATGCCGAGCCAAGATCAGGTGATTTTCTTCCTCTAGTTAGGCATAGTCCGAATTAGCTCGTCAGTGGTAGAAGCTGGTTCATCGGCTTAAGCCAGTCAATCTATCCAAAGAGCCTACCCTACGCCTCCTATAATAGATTCAGCTCCAGCTGCGCTTTGCTTCTTTCTCAATCCTGAATCCTTACTTGCTACTTTCATCACGAAAGACGCTTTCTCAGTATCTATTCAATTCGGACTTCATGCTCACTTCAGAAATGAAGCTAATAAGGCCTAAAGCTGAGCGACGAGTCCACTGGCATGAGAATCAAGCGAAGTAGAGCGATAAGCACACTATCGATTGATCCAAAGAAGCTTAACGACAACTTCCATTCCAGGCCCTGAAGGAAAGAAAGAGACGAAAGCAATCCCTTGCTCCGGCCCTTAGAATACCATGAATCTTGACCCTAGTGAAGGTAGTCGATGAGAGGAATAGGTGGTTTCCAAAGGATAGAGTCATTGTATATGACGCTCTATCTGTATTGGATGGATGCCTTAGCTGTGGATAATTTCTTTCAAGTCTTCTTTTCTTTGATCGCCTAAGTCCTTGACTTGAACACTTCGCTGAAATCATGTAGAAGAGGTCATCCCTTAGTGGACTGATTCAACCTTGTAGCATATCTTGCAGCCGGTCTCCCCTCATTCATGCCTTCCTTCAAGGCCTATTCTTTTGGATATCCTTGTTCCCCTCTTTCCTGGAACATCCTTTTCTTCTGATTGATGGGACTTCTTTCTGCAATCCCTTGACCTAACCTCTCCTTGCCGCAGCCAAGTCTTCCCCAACCTCTCCTGATGTTCTTGGTGAGCTAGCCTGTCATCCACCGCCCCAACTGTGATGGTCCCCTTCGGCTAGTTCTTTCACAAGTGACCCAGTCTTCCATCTGCTTCTTCCTCCAAATGGTTTTGTCCCCCTAGCCAAGTGGTTCTGTCTTTCTTCTAGTAGGTACTCTAGAGGTCTTCAGCCCCATGTTCCACAGATGGACAGCCGGGACAGGACCGGGTTCTATCTCATGATGCTGCTGCTACGTTCATTTGGTCGAGCAAGGTCTTACCTTGTCTTCTATGTATGGCTGGCTCTTCTTGATCTTGAGGTCATGGGCTAACTCGACCGTAGGGAGAGGGGTTCAAGATGCCCTCGTCTAAGTCTGTCTATTTCGTTCTTTGCTTTAGGAGCTCGTAGGTCTCAAGGGTTGTTTTCCAACTCGACCGGAGGACTTGAGATGTCGCTAAGGGAACGTCTTCCGGATCGATCGAAGAGGGAGGTGAAAAGAAGAAGTTGAGTATATCATAGCTGACCGCAGGTTGGATAATCTCCGCTTGCCCTGTTGAAACCTCACCCTATGTCAGTCTTGCTCGTCGAAGACGTAGAAATGAAACTGTGTAGATAGAGGTGAAGGTTACAAAATGAACAACCTATCAATCCTCGTAGTCGAACCTTGTTTTTGTGGAATATGTACCCCGGCCCTGTATCATGAACACACGAAGGGTACGGCATCGGGTCAAATAGGAAGAATTCTCCAAACACTAAAATCCTCGTTGGACGGAAAAAGGAAGGCGAAAGCCTATCTATAACTAGGGACCGCCAACCCAGACTTTGATCAACAATAGGCCAACTGCTGATTCTGGTAGTTAAAAGAAAGCCCATACCTAACTCGCTATGCTTACAGCTTGGCACGGTCCCGTGCTATGCTATTTGATCGAGATTCGAAAGACCCTTCCTCGCCGCCACCTTCCTTCTGAGCCAGCCCGATTGGAATCTTGTACACTTTCGTTATCTTTCTTTTATTGATCCAGCCTATACCTATTTCCTCTTGCTTCGTGCGGCCGCCTGTACCTCATAGAACAGAAATCCTGTTTAGGAAGCTAGCAGCCATCAAGACTGAAGGCGAGTCAAGAAGGAACGGAGAGTTTACAATTCACAACCTGGCATCCCACACAGAAGACGATTTTTATTTGATAGCAGACTTTCTTTTGTGCCAAAGGGAGTTAGAATGTGCTTTGGTTCACAGGTGGTATATCCCTATATAGATATAGATAGGCTCTGTAGTCGGGCTTAAGCCAGTTTCACCGAGGGTTTAAGCAGTGATTAGGTACGAGCAATAGTCTGATTAGGATTCTGCTGGAACAGCGCTCTCTATTAAGAGCAGAAAAGACTGATCACTAAAGAGATACAAAGTTGTGTAGTTCCTTTGTGCCCAGAGGACTTGAAAGAGCTTCCTTAGGATTCTACCTCAATTCAAAGTCGTAAGTCTTTCGCTTGCCTAAGGTTAAGGTAAGGGGCTCGTTGGTCTTGGTTTCGATTCCAGAGATCGAGATTCGAATTAGCTTTTTTCGAACTAAAAAGAAAGTGAGGTGAGTGAGCAAGCAACTAGATCAAAAATGGAAATAATTGTTCTTTCACTTCCGGGAATTAAGTAGAGGATCCCGGCTTCCCTATCTGATGATTAGGATGATGCCTGAACTGGAACTGGTGGAATCCCTACTAGTCACCGATGTTGGTGCCTTTTCTGCTCTTGTCGGAGTAGCTACTCTTGGTGCTTTTGGCTTAAGGAAGCAAGTAAGCTGAGGGAGTTCTGTGGTGAAGGACTACGCGCTGCTAATGTCCACATTCGGTCGGTCTTCAAGTGAGTGAGTGAGATGAGGAGTGAAGAGATTCGGGTTAGCCAAGTACCATCCATTTAGCTATCGGACGATGTGATCGTCCGCCCATTATTTATTCTTCACCCCGCTTCTGGTCTTCCCACATGCAACTGGTATGCGGTAAGACAAGTCTTCATTCTACGCGGGTTAGAATATGATCTTCCTTATGTTAGCAAGAAGGAGATCTTTCGGAAGATCAGAAAGAATGCCCTGTTCCGTTTGAAAGTGAATCATATCATAATCATAGAGTGGAAGAATGGCTTGCGACAGTAAGAAAAAATGAACTTAAACCGTTAATTTACGAGCAGGGAATAGGCCTTATCCAGTGGGATCTCTTGGGTATTCCAACCAAGTACTAAAGAACCGGCGGTTATTCGGCATCTTCAAGCGAGTGAGTGGCCTTCAGAAGACGAGAAGGTTTAGAATCCTATTGTTACAATACCTATTGTTGTTGGAATATCCGTTGCTTTCGTTACCGGTCTTCTTCTTTGGCTAACTGTTTCAGTAACCGTTGCCTATCTGCTGTGAGAGTTGCCGCTGTTGGCATAGAGGCTCTTACTGTGATCGTAGAAGCTCCTATTGAATCAGCTGCACATTCATCTCTAGAGGAGCTTGTTCTCGAATACCCTCTTGCTGCAAGAAAAGAAGGGGTTGCTATTGAATCGTCTGTGAACGAATCTGCTGCAGGAAGGGCCCCATCAAAGGAAACTGCATTCTATCGTCTAGATCGCTTCCCAGCTTACTCAGGAAATCCACTCCCTTCCTCACTGACCTAGCCCTTACATATTTCTGCATAGTGTTCAAAAAGTCCTCCAACTGACTCACAGGGAACTCGCAGGGACCCCATTCGATCGTATCGCCTATTACTTCTTATCCGGAGAAGGAGACAGAAAGAATCCCACCAAGACTGGTATACATCTATTAATAGTAGTCCTTTGAGGCACGTTACATTCGTTACGCTCCTTAGCTCGGTAGGGGGTACAAGAGTTAGCTCGTTTGGATCGGAGTGAACCGAAAAGGGAATGTATTCAATATGCGAGTAAGAAGATTCATTTATAGGCTTGAAACCTAACTTGTCTGGAGAGCGAAATTAACCAATCAATTAAAAGCACATTAATTAGTTAATGCTTAACACTACAGCTAAGGGAAAAAGAAGTTCATCCATACACTTAAAAAAGGAGGTTAATATTCTCATCTTTTATCCTCTTTGGCTAAAAACAGACTGCTAGCTTTCAAGATTCCAGTTTTCAAACTTGCCTAAGCTCTCCATAGCTTTATGTCTATCCTGCCGCTCTATCTCTAGCTTTCTTATTTGCTTGCTCTAGAGCTCGCAGGTTTCAAAATGAGAACTTCCTTCCCCTCGAACCGACATGGAAGACTTAGATTGGCCTATCATTCAAATGAAATTTTATAGCACGCCAACAGGACTTACAAAAGCACTCCAACAACTCCCTTGAACTTGAAGATAAAATACTACTTATCCGGAAAAACAAGCATCGACTAAATAGAAGGCCCTTGAATCTTATCGTTAGCCTATAGCGCTATCTACCCTGACTTAAGGGATGTAACAGAAGTCTCAAGAGAACTAACAATCGATGGACTGGAAGGGCGAGAGACAGAAGAGCAAAGAGAACTCCATCTAGAATTTCCACTCCTTCTACCAAGTACGGCATTAGCAATTGAAGAGCTTAGTTAGGATGGATGGAACTACCTCGAACTGGCTCGATAAAGTCTGGGAGATTAGATAAGCTGGCTAGGTTATATTCTTTTTACTGAAAATCCACCGAAGGTGCTGGACCCGGTTGTTAAAAAGATTGTGGGCTATCCCGTGTTATTTCGACACCTTGGACTTCGGCATCTTTACTTAGGGATTCCCTGGGTAAATCATCTTTCTTTCCCTGCGAGAACAGCTCTTCTTCAGCCACCCAAGCTTGCAGGTGTATCGCTTTTGAATTCGGGTTCCCACCGTATTGATGAGTGGTACGTCTTTTATGTCCTCATCAATGACTTCTCCCTGGCCTTACCTGACTATAAAATGTAGCTAATCCCCTGACTGCATTAAACAGCAAACAAAGGCTTTTAGCAGCTTTTATACGAGAAAAGCTGGGAATTATTTCCTTGTTCTTACTTCTTCTTGTTTTCCTGGTTTCCGGGTAAGTCCGGGTTTAGTTGGTTTCCTTGGGACTTCTTTTCCGGTTGGTAAAGCCACTCACGGCACACTTGAAATATATATGTGTGATGCCGACACCTGACGAGTACGTTTTCTTAATGAATAAGAGAGCTAGGAAGGATCCTTAAAAAGGAGACTGACATAGGGAACATAGACAAGTGAGCGTCGATGGATGCTTAATTCCCCTTATTTATTAGGGCGCGGACGTCGCTTTTAGTTGTTTTCTTTGTTGCTGCCATTGACCCCTATGCTGCATTCGATCCATCTGTCCCATCACCAGAGGCGGATATGTGCCCAGGCATCAGATGCCTTTCGGACCTGTAAGGGAAATCAGTCATAGGTAGGCCCCATAGCCATCTCCATTCATCAGAAACTATCAATTACGAGTCCGGGGCAGGCTAACCACCAGCATCTTATCTCTTTTCATCCTTTCCGGTGGCACTAATAGAAAGGAAGTACTTGCCAACGAACCTTGACTCTCTACTCTCTCCCAGCGAATCAAGAAATCTAGTGCGGTCAGTAAATGCATAATTTGGATTGGAATCCCGGGATTGAGAGACAGATATTCGCCAGGTCCGATATTGGATCATTTGCCGCTCACTCGCTTCTTTCTGCACTGGATCGAATCAATTAGATGGGTCACTGGGAACGGATTAGCTTATTGGCTGCTCCGATGCCGCCACGGAGCCTTCATTCGCCGGTTCTTGGCACTTGGGACTGGGAGAAGAATATGAATTTGAAGGCTTAAATGCCGCTCCGTACCCCTCGGAAGATTGAGGATACATCGTAGGTTTCATTGCTTTTGATCCCTTTCTTTCTCCGCGGAGAATTAAAGCAAGCCATGCTTTTGAGGATCCAAATGATGGTTAGTTCGAGTTAGCTAGCTGCTCATTCCCTTCCGCGGGGGGTGGGGATGAATACCGATAAGGGACGTAGGAATGGCCCTTAACTGTCCGGAAGGCTGAAATAGCTTTCTCGGGAGCCTCAGGGAGGTCGGGGTATTCAATCCCATGATACTCAAGGAGCAAGGCGTCGTATCCTAGGGGTTCGACTAATACATCGTAAAGCGGATCCAGGTTTTGGTTTATAGCCGGGAAAGGTCAACCACTACCCCCCTATTTTCAGCTAAAAACAGACTCTGGAAGCAGTTTTTGCTAGGATGAATGCAGGATAACAAATTCTTCAGCTTGTCTTATAGAAAATCTAGTTCTGCTGGTGAAATGGTTGCTGCACCGACTGCACACTGGATGGACTAGTTAATCAAAGAATGCGCTGCTGACGCGAGATGGACTGCTGCTGTGAGATAAACTTTTCCTAAAATATTTTTCCATCTCAAGAAGTCAATGAGAAAAGAATGGTATTCTCCAGTAGGGAGGCCTCCAAGGACAAGTCCGCAATGGAAGAAAGAAACGGCCTTTCGAAGCGTGACAAGCAAATGCTGTAAATGAGATGGCCCAGAATGCCGATCAATGATTGCTTTCAAGCCAGAGGCGAGGGACAACAACCAGTGCCCGGGGATGATGTTGATGCTGGACCAGCTTATTCACCCGATGATCAAAAGAGATTCCCAGAAAACTAGGACCTGAGAGAGTCCCCGTTGGAAGGCGAATAAGAGATCCAGTTGTGTCTACTTGTGGTGTGCATGACCCGAACAAGGAGATGTCTAGCCAATCAGAGGAGTTGTTGCACAGCGTCCAGGGGCTTCCACGCCAGGAAAGAGAAAAACTCTTAAGTGGCAAAGAAAGTTCTTCCCAAAGACGAGTTTCACGCCTTCTACAGGGATATGGTCTCCATCGTCTGGTCTTGCTTTTCGTCTGAAATAGTATCCTGTAAGCCGGGTCCCTGTTAGCTACTTGCTTTCCACCGTCATTGGACTAGGCTTCCCGGATCCCCTTTCTTCGGTGCTGACAAAGAACTAGACGGTCAAGAAATTTCCCCACTCAATCAATATCCATCAGCTTTTGACTTTTCTTATAAAAAGCTTTGACCTACTCCCTGAGCAGAGATGTACGCTTTATACAGGTAGTGGGGTCATGTATACTCATGGGATGGCTTTTTTTGGAGTAATGAAAAAATTCCATTGCATCCAAATCAATCAAGATCTAAGTAGTTGTTCAGTAAACTATTATGCTTCTCGCATGCAGTATCCGAGTCTTGCCTATTTAAGGAATATAGAGGAGGTATGCGTCCTCTCGGTCGCCTTGACCAATCACAGATCAGCTCGAAAGTACCCCTTTTTATTATGATGATAGGGGTGGATGGTAGGGCTAGAACAGGCATAATCGCTGCAACGCCCAGAAGTGGGCCGACTATCTTCCATAAAATATATATATTCGGCATTTAATGAGATAGTAAAGTTCTAGACTCAAGCTAGCAAAAAACAAGACTGAGGTCGGGCATTACTGGTAATTGCTAAGGTGCTTTCTGAAGTATTAACCATTGGCTAGCGCTCATCTTCAGCTCTGTTTCCAGCCTTTCATTTCATATACCATTCCCGTATGCCATACCTCTTATTTAACATCCAAGCCTCCTCCCATCGGTAGTTGGAAGCAGAACTGAGGCTGGATGTAACTGAAGGAAAGGGGATATAGGTACGATAGGAGGGCACGGTTAAGTTAAGCAGGTAAGCGAAGGCTCTCTCTCTCGCCCTGTGGTCTTGTGTTAAGCCCTTCCGCCCATTATTGATCTTCATTCTAAGCGAGCAGGTCGAAAGCAGTTGAGGTGATAGCAAAAGTAAGCAGGGAAGCAGAAGCAAGAGGTCTTCAAAGAACTTTTGTGTAATAAAGCTTCTCGGTCGCATTTCATTGGTCTCTAAGGCGCTTAATCGTTCATCGATCTTTTCTTCTTTCTTCAATCGGTCATATCTGATCCGTAGCTGGTAGCGACATGAGGAAAAGGTCCAGAATAGTCTATTTTATTTGCTAAATCGCGAGTTTAAGGGGTCGGATGGGTCAAGTATGGCCTCTAAAAACATGCGATAATCGGCTTTTTTAGTAGCATCTGTCCTTCCCGGCCTGCTGTCGTCAACGGCCCGCTTCCTTGAATGAGAGTCGGTCTTCCCGATCCACGAATACTTTCCGTTGTCCTTTACTAGTTTAGTGGCTTCTGCCTGAGGGCATCTGGAATTGTCTGTTTCGGTATTAACTCTTGTAAACGGTCGCAAACGCTCATCTGTCCACGAATACGGTTCCCTTCTTTTATTCTATAGCTTTTATTCAATTAGGGCGAATACCTTGTAACCGAATTTCTTTCTTGAAAGATATGCTACTTCCCGGTCGAGCTGTCTTGTAACGGTCTCTAGGGTCTTCAGTCGAATTTTTCTTCTTTCCTGTAGTAGTTCATCTGATGAGTTCATCGCGCAATTTGAGTTTAAGCATCGGGCTTCTGAAAGCTATCTTCTGTAGGGATCGGAGATCGCCTTGTATAACTATCGATCAATGGTTTTCGCGCTAGGAGATCATCCGCTTATGGCAGGAAGGATGGATGAGCTCCCTATTGATATAAAAAAGGATGGAGGTGAAGTCTGAGCCTCGGATGAGGGGGGGAATATAGACACTGGGAAAGGAATCATGGGAGTCCGCCCGAATAAAGGGAGCCTTACGTGAGAGGGCCCTGGAGGAGAATTGGAATAATGAGAGGAAGTTTACTTGCTCGACCATAGGTAGGGACTCACTCGACCATAGGAGAGGGAGAGGGAGAGGAAGAGGCCCCTGGAATCATGGTAGTACGCCTCAAGATTGGAATGAGGGGAAGGAATGGAAAGATAAATGGATGGGAAATCCCCCTATGTGCTGAGAATAAGAGGAGCCAACAAACTGAAAAATACCCGTGGGAAAGCATGGGAGCCCCAAGCCTATGTAATAGTATCAACCCTTAGAAGATAGTTTAGCATCACCCTACCAATGAGTCTGGAGGAAAGACTGGTGAATCAGGCAACCCCTCTACCTTGAATTCATAACTTGCATAATGAGTTGCATCGACATCTTTGCCCGTGATCGAATGCCCCTTTCCCACGCCACCAATCGACGAATGCTGAGGAAGGAGTGAATCAACTGATGCAACCAACCACAATACAATACACCACCCGAGCAACTATCCAACACCCGAAAGGGCGGAATAATGCCAGGAAGTTACCAAGCAACTCCAAGTGAATAACCCAACCACGACTATCTAACCAACTACCGATGAACTAATCAACAACCGAACGAGACTGAATCCAAGCGAGTGAATGAACGAGTCAGGGGTTTGTAAAGAGCAAAGGACTATAAAAAACACTACCCGGAATAGGAGTCTTGGCTAGTTTGAGCTGGAAGACGAGTCGAAGAAGTCAAAAGAGCAGGAAGAGGCATAATAGCCATCAACCGGAAGCAGTGCAGAAATAGGAGGAGAGCTTGTCTCAGCGGATTGCCGACGAGGAAAGAGTTGCCTGACCGCGAGGAAGGCCCTAGACGAGTGATTGACTGACCGTCAGGCTCCTTAAACCTTGACCCACCTTCCTGTCATAGGCTTGCTTCCCTCTGAAAGTTCTTTCTTTCCTTCTGCCACTAGTAGCTGTCTCATTCCTGACCTTCTGTTAGTACGGGCTAGCCTCAGCTAGCCGGTGAAATCGATAAGTCGTGTAACAAACAATCCTTGTTCCTGACTTTGCCCTTGTTCCTTTCGCCTTGCTGCCTTCGTCTTTCGGCTTTAGGACTAGCTCAGTCTTCTTTAATAAATAGGTATTCAGTGAGTGACTCTTTCCATCTTTAGTTTAGGTTCATTACGGCAGTTGTTAGTTCCGTCTCTTTATCAGTTAATTCGGTATCGTTTATTAATAGCGTATTTTAAGGGTAGTCCTTCCCCCAGGTGCGCCTAAAGTCTTATGATGATCCCTTTGCCCTAGGTTGGGTTAAACCATCGGACTCGACTAAGAAATCCATGCCAGAGACTCCTCCTAGTAACCATCCCCGAAATCCGGGAAGGTGTTCTTGAAGACATGGCGGCCCCCAAGCTACACCCTTCTCCGCTACCAAATCATAGATCTTCCAAAGAAGACCAAAGCGAATGAGCTCACTCGATTCGCGTCTGATCCTCCATGATTTCTCATAGACTGACGCGGGAAAGAAGTCACTTAAGGAAACATCCGGTGAATTCGCGACACTCCAGTCTCCAGTACCAATGGACGTACCGAAGCCAATCCTTCATCCAGTTTCTGAGCAAAGACCACTCAAGGTAGTTTACTTGCTTACTTTAAAGGGTAAGGTAGTTTACTTGCTCGACCATAGGGAGAGGTGGTCCCGGACTCTTTTTGTTGGAAATAATTCATCAGGGGCCGCCTTTAAATCCGAAGGTTTCGTCTCTTTAAGAAGGGAAGGAAGGAGATAATGAACCCCGAAGATAAGGAAGCGAAAGCTCACTCTGCCAAGCCACAATTCTAATGGATAGTCATTGTGACCCCGAGGCTTGGTGTACATAGCAAGAACCCGCTCAAAGTGACGAGATCTTGTATGACTGAGTTTGGCAAGGACCCCCTCCACCACCCATCCTTACTAAGGTAGAGAACCTTCGTAATGAATGGATATTTTTTACATATAGCCACCATATGGATGCTGGTAAGCAAGCAAACAACGAGCAGACATGGCAGATAAATCCACGCGTCCACCCTTGACGCAAAAGCGCTTAGCAAACTCAAATGCACCTGTGTCAGAAATCAGATATTTTTGAGTTGAAATTGGCTGAAGACACTGAAAATAAACTTCAGCAACTTGCGCATCAGCGATGACAACATCATTACCGAGCACATTGATTGGGACACGTCAACTAAAGTGGCTTTTGAACGAGACCTACCGGCTTAGGGTCAGTTGCTACTAAAATGGGTGTACCCTGAACGGGGTTCCGATCTCTAAATGGATCCGCTATAGCTACTCGATCTCGATCAAATAGCTTTGGATCTGTCTCTACATCTGGAATATCTGTGGATATGGAACTCAATATCGATCTGAAACTTGAAGGGTGCTCCATAGCTTCAACTGATACTGCTTCTAGCCAACATCGGCTATGGATCACGCCCATCATCATAAGGGCATCCATCCGGTTGGATCATAGGCCCTGGTGATGGCTCCCCTTACTAGTAAAGGGAACTGGAAGGGATGCTATTGGTGCTATCGGTACTGCTCTCGTTATCATCGGCAGATATGCCTCTTTTTCTATTAGCGGGAGTCTTTCTCTACTGCTGTTGGTATCGCCTTCTGGATATGCTTCTGCTTTTACTGATGCTTATGGATCACTTTCTGAATCGAACCCAAAAACGGATAGGTTTGATCGGCCTGGCCTCGGGTGGTGGATCGAATGAACACTCAACCGCGTCATCACGGAAGCGATGGATGCCCAACCTTTATATCTCTTCCTTCTCAATAAAGGCGGGGATGGACTCTGAAATACTCCTCCGATCGGTTCCGACAGTCTTTTCTTCACTTTCTCTTCTCGGCATGATCCAGGCGTTCAAGCTAGCAGATCAAATCATGGGTTCTCATCCCGGAGAGGCAAGTTAGTCGGTTGGTTGAAATGCGGTTATGCCGGGTGGACTAAAGTAAAGTGGGAGGTGGCATCGTCTAACGTATAATAAAAGCACGCTTGCTTTTATTGTTTCGCTCTGCGCTTATTGGTTGAGGCACTGCTGCGTCTGCGTGTTCTCATCTAAGAAAGATGTACAGTTCTCGCGGAGCGCGCTTGCGAAGGACCAATGACGAGCTATATAGAGGATAAGAGAAGGAATCCCTTATATATTATAAAAAAAAAGTGTCCGGGGTTGAAGTTAAGTTTTTTTTTTTTCGTCTGAATATTCAGGAGCTAAGACCATTCCAATGCTCCCTTTCGCCATGCATAAACTGCACCGGATAAGCTAATACGAAAATAATGTATATAAATAGGGAACGGATACGCCCAATACATTATAAACTCATTGCCCGTGGATAAAGACATAAAAAAAAATTACTGTAATAGTGGATTCGGAATTGTGGTGTAACCTCCCATTGCTCTATCTCCGATAGCATGCAGCCGATAATGAGGACAGATATATAGAAAGTGTGCAGTGAGGGATCTTTATAGGTAACCAGTCTTTACTTAACTCGACTCAAGCTTTACTTAGCCCAAGCAATGCCCAAAAGTCCCATGTTTTTCTTGGTTGGACCAGCCCAACCGGCGATTTACGTCTTCCTGAATTGGGAGAGCAAGCACAAGTCTCTCTTCTTTTTTTTTGGGGGGGCAGAGCAGTTAAAGAATGAACCAACCAAAATGATTGTTCTAGAATGGCTATTCCTCACAATTGCTCCTTGTGATGCAGCGGAACCTTGGCAATTAGGATTTCAAGACGCAGCAACACCTATGATGCAAGGAATAATGGACTTACATCACGATATCTTTTTCTTCCTCATTCTGATTTTGGTTTTCGTATCACGGATCTTGGTTCGCGCTTTATGGCATTTTCACTATAAAAAAAATCCAATCCCGCAAAGGATTGTTCATGGAACTACTATCGAGATTCTTCGGACCATATTTCCTAGTATCATCCTGATGTTCATTGCTATACCATCATTTGCTCTGTTATACTCAATGGACGAGGTAGTAGTAGATCCAGCCATTACTATCAAAGCTATTGGACATCAATGGTATCGGACTTATGAGTATTCAGACTATAACAGTTCCGATGAACAGTCACTCACTTTTGACAGTTATACGATTCCAGAAGATGATCTAGAATTGGGTCAATCACGTTTATTAGAAGTGGACAATAGAGTGGTTGTACCAGCCAAAACTCATCTACGTATTATTGTAACACCTGCTGATGTACCTCATAGTTGGGCTGTACCTTCCTCAGGTGTCAAATGTGATGCTGTACCTGGTCGTTTAAATCAGATCTCTACTTCGGTACAACGAGAAGGAGTTTACTATGGTCAGTGCAGTGAGATTTGTGGAACTAATCATGCCTTTATGCCTATCGTCGTAGAAGCAGTTCCTAGGAAAGATTATGGTTCTCGGGTATCCAATCAATTAATCCCCCAAACGGGGGAAGCTTAAGCGGAAATGAAAGAGTAGGGTGAGGGAGTGAAACTTGCTCGACCATAGGGAGAGGGAGAGGGGGGGGAAGCCACAAAATTGAAGGCTTCGCTCGCTCGCTCTAACGCTCGTTTAGTAAACAGCGAGTGGAGTGCATAAGCCCCTTTAGAGATAGGGGCGAGTACTACACGAGCTCGTAAGTAAAGTACGGAACGAGCCTTGTCTACGAAGCAGAGCGACCTCGTCTTGCTTGCTTCTGGCGAAGCTTCTAGCACTAGATAATAGGCATAAAAGTATGGTAGGAATACTACTTTTTAGGCCGATCACTACATAGGAGCGATAGCGAAGCCAAGCCGTATAAAGGCGAGCAGCCCTTATAGCAATAGTAAACGGCCTACTTATAGCCCTCTTTTTTCCCCCGGGACTTCAACGGGCCCTACAAGCTCATGTGTCAATTCTTCGCATTTTAAACCAATTTATAGTGACCAAGAAAGACCAAAATCAAAGAGCGGAATTCATTCAAACCTACTTTCATAAAATCATCAATCGTCAGATCTCGTGAATAAATATTTCGTGGATGGATGGAAGGACCTGTTAAAAAGAAAAAATTATCTTCTATATACGAAATTACTTATAGGCAGGATATAAATCTATCGAATTCGAGGTAGATCCCCAGAGTGAGCAGCAATTGCAAAAGATATAAAAAGAGGAGCCGAATATCTTTTTTCAGTAAAAAGCTCGAAGCGAAAGAGGGCCGGAAAAGATCCGTAATAAAAAATGATTGCACTGCACTCGCAGCATTGACCGGAAATGTGGTAGGCCAAAGAATAAGCTAAGCAGACAAGAAGAAATCCTTTCCCTCAGACCACATTAGCACTTGAGCTCAGAACATTTTTGGGAGAAGAAAGACTCACAAGGGGCGAGGTGCGTCTAGAAAGGAAAAGTTTTATAAGGGCTTACACCTCAGCCTATTGGCGGCCCGCCCAATGTTAGCATTCAGATCGATTCTCATCCCTGGCCCTGAAAGGTGGACACCGCCCGCCTTGCCCGGGCTTTGGAAACCCCATCGAAGTCGAATTCCCATTCCAGGCCGTCCTGTTCGCTATCCGAGTGAGTCCCAGTCTGGGAGAAGGGGGGGCCATCTGTTTCAGAAGGTCCGAAGATTCATTTCAAAAAACAGGAATGTCAGAGCAGTTAGTCCGCATGTCCCTAACTACCTTGTTCCTGATTGGATTGCTTTCTTAGTGTGGCATCTTTTTGTTCGCTGTCCACTGGTGATATTATCATATCATATATAAATGTAGATAGAGAAAGAGGCTAAGCTAAGCCTACGTAACGCTATGGGAACAGCTTTTTTTGTCCGCTTTCAGCTATGCTATATAGATGCGCTACCTTGTGAAAGAAAACATCATATGTAAGTAAGTAGCATCTAGAATAGAATCCAGAGCTGCTAAGAAAAAAAAATCGAGTAGCTTGCGGGCCGGTCGTCATTGCACACTAGCTGGTCAGTGGGGGTAAGAGAGTGTTCCGTTGGTGTTCTCAGTCTCAGTGCGACCTTGCTTGGTCAACAAGGGGATCAAAATGTCCCCCATCAATAAAGTGAGGGCTTTCCGGACCTTCTCCACCTCCCTTTTTCTTTTTTTTTCCATGCTTTCTGTTGGTCAACAACCAACCACAACTCACTAAAGTTCTGCACTCCTCGTACAGGAAGGTAAGAACAACTTTACTTGCTTTTCTGGAAGGAATCGTTTTTTCGTAAATCGCAATTTTATGACACGATGGCTGTTCTCCACTAACCACAAGGATATAGGGACTCTATATTTCATCTTCGGTGCTATTGCTGGAGTGATGGGCACATGCTTCTCAGTACTGATTCGTATGGAATTAGCACGACCCGGCGATCAAATTCTTGGTGGTAATCATCAACTTTATAATGTTTTAATAACAGCTCACGCTTTTTTAATGATCTTTTTTATGGTTATGCCGGCGATGATAGGTGGATCTGGTAATTGGTCTGTTCCGATTCTAATAGGTGCACCTGACATGGCATTTCCACGATTAAATAATATTTCATTCTGGTTGTTGCCACCAAGTCTCTTGCTCCTATTAAGCTCAGCCTTAGTAGAAGTGGGTAGCGGCACTGGGTGGACGGTCTATCCGCCCTTAAGTGGTATTACTAGCCATTCTGGGGGAGCGGTTGATTTAGCAATTTCTAGTCTTCATCTATCTGGTGTTTCATCCATTTTAGGTTCTATCAATTTTATAACAACTATCTCCAACATGCGTGGACCTGGAATGACTATGCATAGATCACCCCTATTTGTGTGGTCCGTTCTAGTGACAGCATTCCTACTTTTATTATCGCTTCCGGTACTGGCGGGGGCAATTACCATGTTATTAACCGATAGAAACTTTAATACAACCTTTTCTGATCCCGCTGGAGGGGGAGACCCCATATTATACCAGCATCTCTTTCGGTTCTTCGGTCATCCAGAGGTGTATATTCCCATTCTGCCTGGATCCGGTATCATAAGTCATATCGTTTCGACTTTTTCGGGAAAACCGGTCTTCGGGTATCTAGGCATGGTTTATGCCATGATCAGTACAGGTGTTCTTGGATTTCTTGTTTGGGCTCATCATATGTTTACTGTGGGCTTAGACGTTGATACCCGTGCCTACTTTACCGCAGCTACCATGATCATAGCTGTCCCCACTGGAATCAAAATCTTTAGTTGGATCGCTACCATGTGGGGGGGTTCGATACAATACAAAACACCCATGTTATTTGCTGTAGGGTTCATCTTTTTGTTCACCATAGGAGGACTCACTGGAATAGTCCTGGCAAATTCTGGGCTAGACATTGCTCTACATGATACTTATTATGTGGTTGCACATTTCCATTATGTACTTTCTATGGGAGCCGTTTTTGCTTTATTTGCAGGATTTCACTATTGGGTGGGTAAAATCTTTGGTCGGATATACCCTGAAACTTTAGGGCAAATACATTTTTGGATCACTTTTTTCGGGGTTAATCTGACCTTCTTTCCAATGCATTTCTTAGGGCTATCGGGTATGCCACGGCGCATTCCAGATTATCCAGATGCTTACGCTGGGTGGAATGCCATTAGCAGTTTTGGCTCTTATATATCCGTAGTTGGGATTCGTCGTTTCTTCGTGGTCGTAACAATCACTTCAAGCAGTGGAAATAACAAAAGATGTGCTCCAAGTCCTTGGGCTCTTGAACAGAATTCAACCA